GTATTTATTTCACTCAAGATTGGGTCTCTCTACCAGGCGTTCTGCCGGTGGCTTCAGGGGGTATTCACGTTTGGCATATGCCCGCTCTGACCGAGATCTTTGGGGATGATTCTGTACTACAGTTCGGTGGAGGAACTTTAGGACACCCTTGGGGTAATGCGCCAGGTGCCGTAGCGAATCGAGTAGCTCTAGAAGCATGTGTACAAGCTCGTAATGAAGGGCGCGATCTTGCTGTTGAGGGTAATGAAATTATCCGTGAGGCTAGCAAATGGAGTCCTGAACTGGCTGCTGCTTGTGAGGTATGGAAGGAGATCAGATTTAATTTTCAAGCAGTGGATACTTTGTAATTACTTTTTGTTATCTTAGTTGAATTGTAATTAAACTCGGCCCAATCTTTTCCTAAAAGGATTGAGCCGAATACAAAGATTCTATTTTTTTTTTATTTAATTATTTTAAAAGTATTTAATATTAATACATACTTATATAGATATAAGATTTGAAATAAAAAATCAAAAAATAAAAAAAAAATCTAAGGCTCAAATCTTTCTATTGTTGTCTTGGATCTACAATTAATCTACCTTGGGCGAAATTTTACGAAAAAAAGGATTTATAAAATATTTTTTTTCGATGCGAATTTGATACGACATAAGAAAAGGCGCTCTTTATCATTGTATTTATAATGACAAGAGATTCCCTGATATCATATTAATATATTGACAATATTCAAAAAATAATGTATAAAGATAATGACAAGGGATTCCCTGATATCATATTAATATATTGACAATATTCAAAAAATAATGTATAAAAAGAATGACAAGGGATTCCCTGATATCATATCATATTAATATATTGACAGTATTCAAAAAATAATCTATAATGTATAAAATGTATAAAAATAATGACAAGAGATTCCCTGATATGATATTAATATATAGTGTATAGTCATATATAGCGTATAGTGAAGTATTACTCCGAATTTTCAAAAAAGAGCATTTTTTTCAATAATCACACCTAATACCTTCTTATTATTAGTTAATAAATAATAAAGAATGCTAGTAATTGGTTTAGTCTAATAGGAAAGAAGATATTCAAATAAGGAATTTTATAAAGAATTTTTGATCGAATGACTATTCATCTATTGTTTTTAGATTTTATTACAAAAAAAAAAAAAAGGGGGGACAAAATAACTCTATGAAAAACTGGTGGTTTAATTCGATGTTGTTTAAGAAGGAGTTAGAGCGCAAGTGCGGGCTAAATAAATCAATGGACAGTCTTGGTCCTATTGAAAATACCAGTGAAATTGAAGATTCGAATAGAAAAGATGCAACTAAAAATATTCAGAGTGGGGGGGGTCTTGACGATTCTAGTTACAGAAATCTTTGTCGTTTACACGGCGTCAAAGACATTCGGAGTTTATTCCCCAATAAACCTATTTTTGTTAAGGATAGTAATGGAGACAAATATTCCATATATTTTGATTTTTTTGATATTGCAATTTCAATTGTTAAGATTGACAACAATTATTTGTTTCTGAATGAACTATATAATTGGAATAATTATATTAATCATTGCATTAATAGTTATCTTCAGTCTGAAATCTATATCGATACTTCCATCGTAAGTGATATCGATAATTGCAGTGATAGTTACATTTATAGGTACATTTGTGGTGAAAGTCTAAATAATGGTGAAGGGGAGGGTTCGGATGATGAAAGGGAGGGTTCGGCGGGTATACGAACCCCCGAGCAAGATAATGATAGTGATTTAACTCTAGAAGAAAGTTCTAATTATAGCGATGAGCAAGATAATGATAGTGATTTAACTCTAGAAGAAAGTTCTAATTATAGCGATGAGCAAGATAATGATAGTGATTTAACTCTAGAAGAAAGTTCTAATTATAGCGATGAGCAAGATAATGATAGTGATTTAACTCTAGAAGAAAGTTCTAATTATAGCGATGAGCAAGATAATGATAGTGATTTAACTCTAGAAGAAAGTTCTAATGATATCGATGGGCAAGATGAAGATAGTTCTAATGATAGTGCTGAAACTGACAGATATAGCAAATATAGGCATTTGTGGGTTCTATGCGACAATTGTTATGGATTAAATTATAAGAGATTTTTGAAAGAAAAAATGAATATTTGTGAACACTGTGAGTGGCATTTGAAAATGAATAGTTCAGATAGAATAGATCTTTTGATCGATCCGGATACTTGGAATCCTATGGACGAAGATATGGTCTCTCTAGATCCCATTGAATGGGATTCATCTTTATTTGATGAAGAGGACGAAAAAAATCCTTTTGGTTTTGATTCATCTTTATTTGATGAAGAGGACGAAAAAGATCCTTTTGATAAGGATCCTTTTGGTTTTGATTCATCTTTATTTGATGAAGAGGACGAAAAAGATCGTCTTGATTCATCTTCATTTGATTCATCTTCATTTGATTCATCTTCATTTGATTCATCTTCATTTGATTCATCTTCATTTGATTCATCTTCATTTGATTCATCTTCATTTGATTCATCTTCATTTGATTCATCTGAATCAAATGAAGATGAATTTGAGGAAGAAGACGAACCTTATAAAGATCGTCTTGATTCTTATCAAACAAAGACGGGATTACCCGAGGCTGTTCAAACAGGCATAGGCGAACTAAATGGCATTCCCGTAGCAGTTGGGGTTATGGATTTTGAGTTTATAGGGGGCAGTATGGGATCCGTAGTCGGGGAAAAAATAACCCGTTTGATTGAATACGCTACCAATCGATTTCTACCTCTTATTATAGTGTGTGCTTCGGGGGGGGCGCGTATGCAAGAAGGAAGTGTGAGCTTGATGCAAATGGCTAAAATCTCGTCTGCTTTATATGATTATCAATCAAATAAAAAGTTGTTTTATGTATCAATCCTTGCATCTCCTACTACTGGTGGGGTGACGGCCAGTTTTGGTATGTTGGGTGATATCATTATTGCCGAACCCAATGCTTACATTGCATTTGCGGGTAAAAGAGTAATTGAAGAACTGTTGAAAATACCAGTACCCGAAGGTTTGCAAGAGACTGAAAATTTATTTGATAAGGGAGCATTCGACCTAATCGTACCACGTAATCTTTTAAAAAGTGTTCTGACTGAGTTATTAAAGCTCCACGGTTTCTTTCCTTTGACTAAAAAGTTCTTTCCTTTGCCTAAAAATTAAAATCAAAACCAAATAGAGTGCTAAGTTCAATTATTTTTATTTGTAGCAAAGGAGTAGTTAGTTTATTCGGAATTAAAGGAAATAGGAATTTGGTTTGGTGATCTAAGTATCTATATATCTATATCTAAGTGAGGATATAGATATATAGATACTTAGATCTATACTAAGTATTGAATTATGAATTAATAGTTATAGTTAAATAATAATTAAAATTCTTAATTATAATTATTATAAGATATCTTTTTTTATAAATAATAATAACAGGTACGAACAATAAATCGAGGTACCCATTCTATGAACCTTCCCGCTTTTTTTGTGCCTTTAGTAGGCCTAGTATTTCCGGCAATTGCAATGGCTTCTTTATATCTTCATGTTCAAGAAAACAAGATTGTTTAGACCTGATGGACCCCCTCTCTTCCTCTTCTATTTTTTTTTCAAAAACTTAGACTTGCATCATAACTAATAGAGATATCTATTTAGCGAAATATGAGATAACATGTGATTTCTGCCGAACATAAAGACATAAGGTAAAGGACTCTTATACCTGTAGAAACATAATAATATATGGGTAAATGAATTCTAGCCGTTTTCAAATCGACCAGGATCGCTAGATGACTGAAATAAAAAGTCCTCGGATCTATATGTATAGTGGGATCATATGATCATATGAAGGGTATGTTATTATTTTAGTTTAGATTAGATCTAAGTAATTTGATGAATTACTCCTAAAGGTTCACATCAAACTAGTGCTAGTTGATGAGAGTTACTTCGGAAACAAAACAAAAAAGATAAAGTCAAATAAATTTGAGGGTTTCCCTCAATTCTAATAAAATACAACCGGATCCAGTATGGATTGGCGATCAGAACATATACGGATAGAACTTATAACGGAGTCTCGAAAATTAAGTAATTTCTGCTGGGCCTTTATCCTTTTTTTAGGTTCATTAGGATTCTTATTGGTTGGAACTTCCAGTTATCTTGGTAGAAATTTGATATCTTTTTTTCCGTCTGAGCAAATCATTTTTTTTCCACAAGGTATCGTGATGTCTTTCTACGGAATCGCGGGTCTCTTTATTAGTTCCTATTTGTGGTGCACAATTTTCTGGAATGTAGGCAGCGGTTATGATCGATTCGATAGAAAGGAAGGCATAGTGTGCATTTTTCGGTGGGGATTTCCTGGAAAAAATCGTCGCATATTCCTCCGATTCCTTATAAAAGATATTCAGTTCATTAGAATAGAAGTTAAAGAGGGTATTTATACCCGTCGTGTCCTTTATATGGACATCCGGGGCCAGGGGAACATTCCCTTAACTCGTACTGATGAGAATTTGACTACACGAGAAATTGTAGAAAAAGCTGCTGAATTGTCCTATTTCTTGCGTGTACCAATTGATTTGAAACAAAATGGTAAATGGGTGCTTTGAGGGAAAAATGAAAGAATCCTCTTTTTTTCTATAACATAAACTAAGTGAAGTTTCATCAGAAGGGTCATTCGAGCGAAAGCGGGCAGAACAACTACAAAACGAAATTCTTTATTTTTGTCACTCGACGTTTTATTTTCTCCTTTCTTTTGTGTTCCAACAGAAAAATAATAATTAGATTTATTAATAATGATAATTAGCCAATTTCTGGCTTGTTTTGCTACTTTGAGTATTGCAATATCTTTCCCTCAATTATTCTACTATTCCGCAATCAGTGAATTTTTTTTTTTGAAATATTGGATATTGTGGATTCTTTCGTCTCAAAATTGGATTAATATTCATTACTTAAAGCCTTTCTTTCATTGAAAGGAGAGAGTTGTTTCGAATTTGTCCAATTGAGATATCGGGAAACTTTATTTTTTTAGTATTTCTTCATTCGAAATGGATTGATTTGTAGTCGATTTCTCTAGTCTTTCGAGATTGAAAGACTAATCAAAAAATCACAAAAAAAATAGATTGATAGGTTCCATACCTTGTATAGAACTCATGCGTGAAAGAAGGATTCGATCACATAGAGTCGACGAATGAGGTGGGTTGATTAACAATTCACAGATTAAAAAATGTCAAAAAAGAAAGCATCCACTCCTCTTGTATCTATAGTATTTTTTCCTTGGTGGCTTTCTCTCTCATTTAAAAAAAGTCTGGAATCTTGGGTTACTAATTGGTGGAATGCCGGGCAATCCGAAATTTTTTTGAATGATATTAAAGAAAGGGGTATTCTAGAAAAATTCATAGAATTAGAGGAACTCCTCGTCTTGGACGAAATGATCGAAGAATACTCGGAGACACGTCTACACAAGCTTACTCTAGGAATACAAAAAGAAACGATCCAATTAATCAAGATACACAACGAAGATCGTATCCATACGATTTTTCACTTCTCAATAAATATAATCTGTTTTGTTATTCTCAGTGGTTATTATATTTTGGGTAATGAAGAACTTGGTATTCTTAACTCTTGGGCCCAGGAATTCCTATATAACCTAAGCGACACAGTCAAAGCTTTTTGTATTCTTTTATTAACCGATTTTTGTACCGGATTCCATTCACCCCACGGTTGGGAATTACTGATTGGCTCTGTCTACAAAGATTTTGGATTTGTTCAGAATGATCAAATCATATCGGGTCTTGTTTCAATTTGTCCAGTCATTCTTGATACAGTTTTTAAATATTGGATTTTCCGTTATTTAAATCGCGTATCTCCGTCACTTGTAATTATTTATCATTCCTTGTAGTTATTTATCATTCAATGAATGACTGATAACAGATCCACTCATATTAATCTAATCCAATTCGAAGGTTTGCAACTTTGTAGTTGTACATAAACAAAGCGTTGAAAATTTATGCTTTCTATTTTTACCCATCTTCAGGATTCATCCTATATTAGTCCAGTAACTAGTAAATTTTTATTATTCCAGTAACTAACAGAATCGTGGATAGGGAACTATACTAGCGACTTACCCCACCTATTGTAGAAATTTTGGTATCAACAATTGAACCATGGAAACTATAAATACTTTTTCTTGGATAAAGGAACAGATTACTCGATCTATTTCCGTATCGCTCATGATATATATCATAACTCAGACGGCCGTTTCAAATGCATATCCCATTTTTGCACAGCAGGGTTATGAAAATCCACGAGAAGCGACGGGGCGTATTGTATGTGCCAATTGTCATTTAGCTAACAAGCCCGTGGATATTGAGGTACCGCAAGCGGTACTTCCTGATACTGTATTTGAAGCGGTTGTTCGAATTCCTTATGATATGCAACTGAAACAAGTTCTTGCTAATGGTAAAAAGGGGGGTTTGAATGTAGGGGCTGTTCTTATTTTACCGGAAGGTTTTGAATTAGCTCCCCCCGATCGTATTTCTCCGGAGATGAAGGAAAAGATAGGAAATTTGTCTTTTCAGAGCTATCGCCCTAATAAAAAAAATATTCTTGTAATAGGCCCTGTCCCCGGTCAGAAATATAGTGAAATTTCCTTTCCTATTCTTTCCCCTGACCCCGCTACTAAGAAAGATGTTCACTTCTTAAAATATCCTATATACGTAGGCGGGAACAGGGGAAGGGGTCAGATTTATCCTGACGGGAGCAAGAGTAACAATACTGTTTATAATGCTACAGCAGCGGGTATAGTAAGCAAAATCATACGAAAAGAAAAGAAGGGGGGATATGAAATAATCATAACAGACCCGGATGGACGTCAAGTGGTTGATATTATCCCCCCAGGACCAGAACTTCTTATTTCAGAGGGTGAATCCGTGAAATTTGATCAACCATTAACGAGTAATCCTAATGTGGGCGGATTTGGTCAGGGGGATACGGAAATAGTACTTCAAGATCCATTACGTGTCCAAGGCCTTTTATTCTTCTTGGCATCTGTTATTTTGGCACAAATCTTTTTGGTTCTTAAAAAGAAACAGTTCGAGAAGGTTCAATTGGCTGAAATGAATTTCTAGACTTGCGGATTTATTGACATCAAGTTTGTAAAAGGGATTTTTCGTCTTACCAGCCTTCGGCACAAGAAAGGGAATTTGCTAGACCCTCTTCTTGTGCCGAAGAGTAAAGATTCTTGATCCTCTTTTTCAAATATTCCTAGTCTTTTTTTCCAGATTTAACAGAACCCATTTTTTTTTTACGAAACATTCTAAGTATAAGAAGTAGTGGACAAATAAAAAAACAAGAGGGGAATTAATTAAATAGAACTTATTGAATGAACTTAAAAAAAAGGGCATTTTTATGAGATACTAAAAAAAAAAGAGTCAAAATGCAAATAAGGAGTAAAGTTCTAGTAGTATAGAAAGTATTTACCCG